GAAATAATTCAAAAATAAAAAAAATACTACTACTAGATTTTAGATTTCTAATGGCGATTAGAATGAATAATTCATCAGAATAAAAAATAATTCTATGCAATTCTGAAAGGGGGAAAGATCCCTCGGATAGAATCATTCGATTATATTGACAATTTCAAAAAACTGATCATACTATGATCATAGTATGATGGCCGTTGGTCAAGCGGGCCCCCATCGTCTAGTGGTTTAGGACATCTCTCTTTCAAGGAGGCAGCGGGGATTCGAATTCCCCTGGGGGTAGGGTACTACGAAAGGAAGTTGATCTTGGATTACCAATAAGTCTAAAATTGATTCTTCCTGGGTCGATGCCCGAGCGGTTAATGGGGACGGACTGTAAATTCGTTGGCAATATGTCTACGCTGGTTCAAATCCAGCTCGGCCCAATAATTCGACAATCCACCATGAGATGATATAACCCCTTTGTACTTCAGAAATACCCGATCCGGAGATAAAAAAGAATCAAATTTTCTGCTAGATCCCGTATTTCCCTGGGATTGTAGTTCAATTGGTCAGAGCACCGCCCTGTCAAGGCGGAAGCTGCGGGTTCGAGCCCCGTCAGTCCCGACGGATCCAATATAAATCTCTCCCTTTTTATGAAGGGGACGGGGGGCAGAATTTCATTGTCAAAGCAAAGGGGAAATCCTTATTTCTTTTTTCTTTCCTTTGGGTAATATGCGGTTGGATTAGTACAATTATTGGTAGCATTATAGTCAGTATTCCAAGAAATGCTGGCTTTTTCGATTGACCCCGATGCATGTAATGGAATCGGGTACTATACCTTTTTGAGGCGCGCATACACAAAGGGAATTCTTTTCTTGTCCAATACAAAATTGAATATAAGAAAATACTTTCCAGAAAAAACAAAAAAAAAACAATTTATTTTTCTGGATACGGATTTATGGAACCTCACTTACTAGTTTGAAGTTGAAAAATAGATTTCATGCAAATTGCACACTGAGCTTTTGGTATAGGTGTCCCGGGGCTAATAATCTACGAAGAAAGGAGGGGGAAGGACAGATCAACCAAAGATCCTACTCCTCTTAGAAAGGGGAATGAATCATTTTTCCGATTTTTCATTTTGTTTTAAGGCCCCATCGACGAAAGAACAAATTGAAAAATAGTAAATTTGATGAATATTCATTTTATACGGTCGCATCTTTATCACACTTCTTTGTCTTCCAAGTCAAAAATAGTTTCGTTCTAAACTCCTTTCTTTTTCCATTTAGCTTTTATTGTTTGTTTGGGTTTGTAACTATGTGACCACTGGAAGTGGAAGAGCTGTTTGATGAGACTTCATCAGATGATTGTACAAGAAGGAACTAGATAGATTAGAGAGAAAAAAAGAACAGATGATAAAAAATGATAAATAAAGGAATTTTGGTTGGATTGGGTCAGGAATCCAAGTTTGGGGCGGTATGGATAAAAGAACTTCCTATGTTATACTATTCAATTCTCGACGACGAATTGATTTGATAGTTCAGATATTGTTATTCATGATATTGATCCGATTCAAGATCATCGAGAGGTAATATTCATTCATTGAATTTACAGGCCAAAGATTTATCATCTCTATGGGATTAAATCCCGAGTTATTGCGAAGTAAAAAACCGATGAGATTATGGAAGTAAATATTCTTGCATTTATTGCTACTGCACTATTTATTCTAGTTCCTACCGCTTTTCTACTTATCATTTACGTAAAAACAGTCAGTCAAAACGATTAATTATTAACTAATTTGAATGAAACTTGACTTCTGAGTTCTTAGCCAAAATTGCCGAAATAAAATGAAAAAGATTCCAATTTCATGTCTTAAATGAAATGAGTGGACTAGAATCGGCAGTATTCTAATAGATAGATAGTATGGTAGAAAGATTCATCTATTTCTTTCTACCATACTATTTATTAGTTAGATTGTAGCTGCTCCCTGGACTAAAATAAAGATAGAGGCTGCATTTGATATGGATCTATAGATCAATCCACAATATTATCTTGATATATGTGAATATCAATTCCATATATGGGAGTGACATAGCATCCAATTCCATTTATTTGCTATATCTATTTGTTCTGATCAATCTGAATTACTCTTATGTCTTATAGTTTGAATTACTATATTTTTTATTTCCAATATGAATCTCGGTATCTATTGAAAGAATCAAATCAATGAAGGAAAAGCGATAGATATAGGCATATTCAAAAAATCACGTAGTAATCTTTTTTTTTAACATTCCCAATAAGTAATTGAGTAAACCATTGACAGTAGTTCCACGGGCATCGAAAAGGAAGAGTAAACCTCACTGATTTTTAACGCCTGAACCATGATATGAAATAAGTCGATAAAGTATAAATCCAATTTTAAAAATTCGAAAGCGGTAAATGCGCAATATGTGACCCACCTGACAACCTTATTCTGCATAGTATCTCGTTAGACAACCATTATGTTTATATCCCTTCTTTCTCATACAAAGTGCGTATACACTTAACAAAAAACTTCTTCTTTGAACAGTAAAGAAAGAAACAAATAAAAAAAGGGTCCGGCCCTCCTCAGTATCACCTAGTAAGAGGCCGTTGATTGGACTAGAAAATTTAGGAAGAATTAGGTTCAAATAAATTTCCTGGGATCCTCTTCCTTTCGAACTACAAACATGGGAATCGTTGAAATAGCTCTTTGATTGAAGGAGGATGATTCCTATAATACATTACTCCAGTCGAGTCCAATGGAATTTCAAAATGAAGATATTTTTATTTTGTTCCAAACGTGTTGCAGAACGATCTAGAAAGCAATTGATATTGATACAGTTTGCTTCCTTAACTCAATTAGTAGGACCCCTAGAGTCCACTCCTTCCCCACACTACGAGTGAAAGGGAAAAAGTAAAGACTACCATTAAAGCAGCCCAAGCAAGACTTACTATATCCATATGAATTATGTCCCCTATCTCTATAAATATAAAGGAATTGTTCCATTATTCCTCACTAATAATAGTGGAATCAATGGCGCAGAGTCAAAAAGAACGAAGACTATTAATAAACCAATCCGATAAATTCGCTCATTTTATAAGAAATTCCTATATGATTTCTAATCGGGAAAGATTAAACACAAGCAAAATCCGCAGTAAGGAATGTTACTAATGGAACATGTAGGAATAATAGGTCCTATTCTTTTTTTGTTGACCCTCATTTCAATTGATTGGATGCTTGAGCACTCAGAGATTTTCGTGAGTTCCTCGTATATAATAAAGTATCTTCCGCCCCCTTCCACAACTATTTATATTTCCTATCGGGCTCTCCAATCTAACCGAAGGTCCAGTCATTATACAATGGATTAATAATATAAAATTTTTATTTGTAGTAGAAGGTAATTGCGAAGTCTTGATAGCCCCTCTAGCATTCGAATATTTCCTTGAAGCCTAGCCTAAGCCTAAATATGCAATGATATGCAATGCAAGGATATTTAAAATTTTTTAGAAAAACCCCCAGACCAGATGTTTAGAATCAAACAAGTATCAACAGTCTGCCTTCTCTGCTTCTGCTGGGGAATCGTTCGGCGGGTTATATCAACAGAAGAAAAGAAGAGATTTCTAGTTTTTTGTTGATCAGGCGACACCCGGATTTGAACTGGGGAAAAAAGGATTTGCAGTCCTCTGCCTTACCACTCGGCCATGTCGCCAAAATGCTACAAATACAAAATAGATGAAAACTTTCCCGGATTACTGAACTGCTTTTTTATCGTACTTGCACCTTGAGTTCTGTTTTCCTTAATTTTTCCTAAAAGTCAAAGAAATCCTAATCCTTCTTCCCTTTTGATTGGGTTTGATTCATCCTTTCAATTTCGATTGAGTCTATCTCAAAATTCATAATGTTCAAAACTTTCTCTTACCTTTCTATTGAAATCTATTGAAAAATCAAATGTGGATTTTCAGTCGCAAAATCAAAAATTCAACTTTATGAAAATAGGAACCATTAACTATTGACTTAGAATGCATGAACAATTCTTGGATTTGAATCTCCAATTTTTGTTTTCCTAATGACATAAGAAAATACAACTTGATATATAACTAATCAGTATGGATTTTTTCAATCAAAAAATCCTTCTCAATTATAAATTATAATTATTAATAATAATTATAACAACAATTATGAGTATATGTAAACCCCCCAAGAGAAATTGTTAGACGGATATATATTATTTATATATGTTTCCGATATAGAATTATCAGATATAAGAAAAGTATCATACTTCAATTTGAATTTTGAATTGAATAGAAAATTTAAATTCTGTTTTCGTAGAGCACAACCTGTGTTGCCCCGAATAGAACATAGAACGACAATAAAACAAGAAAAGAGAAGAAAGACGGATATTATAGATATCTCCACACGTGTTTAAGCCATACAAACCTTCTTTTCTTATACACTTCACAATCGTATTCTACTCAAAAATCCGTAAACAAAATCTCTCTCTTCTCTGCGAATCATTTTTTGAACAACGAAATCCATAACATAAAAGGGGGTTAAATGCTAAAAAACCGATTCTAATTCTATATATTCTCTTTCTGATTTTTATGCCTTTATCTCAGCGAAAAGATCAAATGTCCAATCCATTTATTTTTCTGGTATTCAAGCAGGTTGGAATATGTATTATCATAATAATGGTAGAAATGGAATCATTTTTGTTTTTATATTCTATACAAAATCCTATAAACTTAATTAATAAGTCTAAGTAGCAGAAGTCCGTTTCTAGGGATGTTTTATCAATTTCTTTCCATTTGTATCTGTTGAAAATTCCAATAAATTCCAATTCAATTTAAGTAGAAAATTATCTTTCTTCCTCCGTTCATACGTATTTCATACATTCCAGATATGGAGTTGGGTAAAATTTCATGTGATTCGGTAAACAAAATTGAAATGCCACCATTGCTAGATCATTTATCTAATCTATCTAATTAGATGAAGAATGAGCCAA